CCGTTGCTCAAACCGAATCACGCCAACGTTATGGAAGTTCCTGGATCGTGTAAAATAAGAGTAGTACCAAAGGCAGCACCTTCTGATTTCATAATCAAAAATGGAAAATTGGCTATGGAGATTCCGTGCGGTCAGAAATTAATACAGACACAAAGGGCTTCGACAGGAAAGTCGTTTCGATCCAATCCATTCTTGGGGTCAAATAAAGACAAAAAAGGATATGTCAGTGACCTAGCACGGCAAAGCACTCTCCGAGGGCATGGAATGTCTCATTTTTTGGTAAGAATCTCCGCAGTAATGTCTCTGTTAGATTTTCCGGTCGAAATACGGGAAAAGTCCATTCAATTCTTGATGGAAATGGAGTTTTGCGAATTCTCCCCGGAACTGGAAGATCATTTCGAGATCTTCGAACATATTCGAGGGTTCAATGTCACTATTGTAACTTCGGCCAACACACAAGATGAGACTTTACCACCGTGGAGCGGCTTTCTTCAAAAAGATGAGGGGGAAAGTCAGTAAGATGTCGGAGAAGCAAAATATACGAGATCACAAACGTAGATTGCTCGCGGCTAAGTATGAATTGAGACGAAAGCTTTATAAATTTGTAAAGATACCGATCGATCTAGTGATATGCGGGACAAACATCGTTATAAGTTGTCCAAGTTGCCAAGAAATAGTTCCTTTGCACGAGCAAGAAACCGATGTATTTCCACGGGTCGCCCTCGTTCCGTATATAATTTCGAATTTCTCGTCTCGTTTTTCGTGGATTAGCATCTCGGGGTCCTTTGATGGGCATAAAGAAATCGTCTTGGTAGCATCAAACCAATAGAACAAGGGTTAGCTCTGCAGCTGGTCTACAAGCAAGGTAAGTAGGTCCATGCGACCGGACCCGGATGTACCCTTTAGCCGCGAGGGGAACCGGGTAAACAAAGTCGCGATCAGAATGAATGGCAGTTCGCTGGGCCTGTCTTTTGCTCCCAGAGGTGCTGGTTCGAATCCAGTTTGTGACAACCACAAAGCCTTTGATCATAGAATATCTCGGGACCCCCGCTGGTAAATACGGGGCTCTGGCAGCTGCACTTTTTTTTTATATGATGCATCGAATGCTTCCTCTGCTTTCAGTAAAAATCCCAAATATTCTCGAGGCACTCTTTCTCTTATAGCGCTCTTTCCTTCCCTTCGAGCTAGCCGGAATAAATCCATTTCTTTTGTCTGTAAGAGAAAAGGCGCTTATTCCATGAAATAGGAGCGCAGCGGAGTCATGAACAAACAAGAATAGCCACTTCCTTATCTACGCTATTGACTTTCCTCCCCTCGTGGGAAGTAGTCTCCCTTCTAAGGTCGGTCAACGGTAGTCTCCCTCCTAAGGTCAGTCGACAGGTAGCACTTCTCCGATTTCTGTTCTAGAGCCGAGAGAAGAATGCACACTGCCTATCCCTCTTTGGCTGGCTTATAAGGAGAGTCTACGGTAAGCAAGAGAGTCCACAGCACCTAAGCTATTCACATATTAGGATTGGTTAGTAGTCTTTGATTATGAGACTAGGGAAAGTGAGACCATAGCCCTAAGCTCTTCTTTAATTGCTTATAGTGCACTGAACTGGGAAAGAGAATGAAAGATTGATTATTGTAAGCAAGACCCTAATCTAAAGCCAGAATCAAAGGCATTGCCACGGGGAAGTGAAAGGTGGCATGAAAGTAGAATCAGATTCTCAGAAGCAGACTGTCTTGAATTCATGTCATGCTTGAAGACTGCTTGAAAGCTAATCCTGCCTTCCTTCTTGCTTGACTGACAGCAATTCCACCGCGGAAGGATCCACGAAAGCCCTCGCTTGCTACCGCTTTACCTTGCCTTCCAATCGTACTTCTAGCAAGGAAGTTGCAGCTTTCCGCTTACCTTTCTCCTCTTTCAATCTAGTCTACTTTCTCTTCCTGCTAACAATCGAAAAGATATGTCCGAATGTTGAGCCTCTTTTCAGACCGGCAAGTTGAGCTTTCAGATGAGATTGCCTTAGTCGAGAAGTGTGCACCCGTTGGTCAAGCTGGTTGCCTTTAAGCAAGTGTTCACATTCAGCTGGATAATATCGTAGATAAGGGCAAAAAGTGATTACTCAAACCCCGTGCCCCCAACGGTATATACAAGAAAAGTCTGTCTCTAGTTTCATACTAGAGGGAATATAAGTTTATGGTTAGACTGGGTAAAGGCACAAATAGAAAACTTCCCATGAATAGCGTTTTAAAGGTTTAAAAAAACGCTGTTCCCTAAACTAAGAGTTATCTACTCCACGGCCGAAGGGAGGAACTGGATCGAGAAACCGGAGAACAGGAACCGGGATCGAGAAACCAGAGACAGGAACCCGGGGGGATCAATCAACATAAAGAAACTCTAGTAGGACAGAATCATTAGCATTGTCTCTAGAGAGAATGCGCCTGTCGATTCCGGATTCTGGTGTGCTGAGGTCATACACCAAGTGCACGCGTGATTATGCTCTGGCAGAACTCC